TATTAGACTACTTGTCTTTTTGTAGTTGGATCTCCAAGCTTTTGGAATGCTCCAAATTCTACTTGAGTATCCAAATCCGGATCAATACCAGCAAAAACATCTCTGAACAAGGTTCTAGCGCCATGCCAAATATGTCCGAAAAAGAAGAGTAAAGCAAATGTAGCATGCCCAAAAGTGAACCAACCCCTTGGACTGCTCCGAAAAACACCATCAGATTTCAAAGTAGCTCGGTCTAATTCAAAAATTTCACCTAATTGGGCGCGTCTAGCATATTTTTTCACAGTAGCAGGATCGCTATAACTGACTCCATTGAGTTCGCCACCATAGAACTCGACAGTTACACCTACTTGTTCGACACTATACTTTGATTCCGCCCTTCTAAAAGGAACATCGGCTCTCACAATTCCGTCTCCGTCTACCAAAACTACGGGGAATGTTTCAAAAAAAGTGGGCATACGACGTACAAAAAGCTCGTGGCCTTCTTTATCTCTAAAGATGGGGTGTCCTAACCATCCAACAGCTATTCCATCCCCGCTGTCCATTGAGCCTGCTCTGAATAATCCCCCTTTTGCCGGATTATTACCAATGTAATCATAAAAAGCTAATTTTTCGGGAATTTTAGACCAAGCTTCCGAAAAACTAAGATTTTCTGCTAGTCCCGTGCCAACTCTTCGATATATTTCTTGCTGGAAGTATCCCTGATCCCACTGATAACGAGTGGGGCCAAATAATTCGATTGGGGTAGTTGCTGAACCATACCACATAGTTCCAGCAACAACGAAAGCTGCGAAAAAAACAGCAGCGATACTGCTGGAAAGTACAGTTTCAATATTGCCCATACGTAATCCTTTGTATAGACGTTGAGGCGGACGGACACTAAGATGAAATAGACCCGCTAATATGCCCAATGTACCCGCTGCAATATGATGAGAGGCTATTCCTCCCGGAACAAAGGGATCAAAACCTTCCGCGCCCCACGCTGGATTTACAGATTGTACTTTTCCAGTTAGCCCATAAGGATCGGACACCCATATTCCAGGACCATACAAGCCTGTTACATGAAATGCACCAAAGCCAAAGCAAGCCAACCCTGAGAGAAATAAATGAATTCCAAAGATCTTGGGCAAATCCAAAGAAGGTTTTCCCGTACGTTCATCAGAGAATATTTCTAGGTCCCAATATACCCAATGCCAGATAGCTGCCAAGAAGCACAAGCCAGAAAATACAATATGTGCCCCTGCCACACCTTCGTAACTCCAAATACCCGGATTCGTTATAGTTCCTCCTGAAATACTCCACCCACCCCATGAATTGGTTATTCCTAAACGAGTCATGAAGGGTATAACGAACATACCCTGTCTCCACATTGGATCAAGAACCGGGTCAGAAGGATCAAAAACTGCTAATTCGTATAGAGCCATCGAGCCGGCCCAACCAGAAACTAGAGCCGTATGCATTATATGGACAGAAAGCAACCGGCCGGGATCATTCAATACGACAGTATGAACACGATACCAAGGCAAACCCATGGAAATACCCCTTTTTATCAAATATCAAAGAAAAATGACACTATGTAACTTTATCGCATTGGAAAAGACTATCACTATGTATGTTATGTACCTAACCTTTCAGTATATTTTGTATAAGAAAGGGTTAAGATTTATTTCGTTTCGTTGAAAATAATGGAACAATTTTGTTTGTAAGAACAAAGAGAAGCAGATCTATTCTATACCCGATAAGTACCAATACGCAATGGGGCTTGGCCCCCTTTTTGGAGTTTTTGGAGAATGAATGCATAGATACTTGTTTATCATTCAAATGATCGACCTGTTCGTGAAAATGTGTTCTTTATTCATATAGAATAAACAGAAAAAAATGAAGACAATATTGGTACGTTTCCATATTAAAGTGAAGTATAGTACTTAACTTTTTATTTAATTTAATGCCCGTTGGTGTTCCAAAAGTCCCTTTTCGGAGTCCTGGAGAGGAAGATGCAGTTTGGGTTGACGTATAGTGCGGCTTGTCAGATATATTAGGTCATATGGGGTTTACCCGTTCTCTTCACCGATCGAGATATCCTCCGTTTCGCCCAAGAAATCTTGATTGAACCATCAATTATTCGGAGCGTGAAGTGCAATTAGATCGATTTATATTGGGGATCAATACTATAAAGAATTTATGGTTAACTTGGAACGATAAAATAAAGTATCCAGGCTCCGTTCAGAAAATATCAAATTGGTAATATATATGATTACTATATTGTATCATAAACATTCTTTATTTAAATTTATGCTTTCTATATATTAATATTAGTAGGAATGATCTCAAACTGCCATTCAATGGCATAGAATAAAATATATAATAAATACATGAATACATGTAATAGTTTGAGGGAAAGCATGAAAATTGATTTTGAAAAAAAAAGAAGTGGTACTGAGATAATTTGCCCTATATGTGCAAATATAATTCGGACAGATCTTTACCCGGAGTAGAACACTAACCTAAAAGAATTGAAAGGGCCCATTCAGGAACAAGAAAATCACATCGTGATTTGAATCTCGATGAAATAATACATCAATGAGAGGTTAGTTTAATAAATTCAATAATTTTTTTTATAAGGAAGAGAAAGGGAACCAAAACTCATGTTTTTTGAAAAAATCAAATAAAGCCCTTCTTTATAAAAATAAAAAACCTGTTACAAAAAAGAAATTAAGACTAGAATTGATACATTGATTGATTTTTTTCGTAATTTAATTTTAGGAACCGTATGCATCCAAAGGTGCACGTACGGTTCCTAAGGGATACTATTTTATTTTGTCCTAATCAACCGACTTTATCGAGAAAGATTACTTTTTTTAGGCCAAGAAGTTGATAGCGAGATCTCAAATCAACTTGTGGGTCTCATGGTATATCTCAGTATAGAAGATAATACTAGGGATTTTTATTTGTTTATAAACTCTCCCGGTGGATGGGTAATACCAGGAATAGCCATTTATGATACTATGCAATTTGTACCACCCGATGTACATACAATATGCATGGGATTAGCTGCTTCAATGGGATCTTTCATTCTGGTTGGAGGAGAAATTACCAAACGTTTAGCATTCCCTCACGCTTGGCGCCAATGAGTTTTTATTGAAAAAAAAGACTATGCCTTCGCCATATCAAAATATCAAATATAAATAATAGAATTAGGAAAAATTTAAGTAATAATAGCATGGCACTTTGAGTTCGATATGAACAAACCATTATTGTTTTTTTATAACATGAGATTTTATATCGAGATAGTAGTATGAAATAACCTTAACCTTTATTTCCGATTTGATCTTATGTGTCGGGAGGACATTTTAGCGTCACAAATCTTTTTTTGTCATATCAGAAAGACACTTTGGGATTGCCAAATCACGGACGAGATAAATATATAAATATCTAATATAATATAAAGCAACAGAACCATCGTAGTATTTTTTGACTCTTATGAAAAGAAGGATGGTAAATGGATTATTCAACGATCTGACTGGATTGGATAGATTCTATTTCTTCCCTTATTCTATGGCTATGGAATGGAAGTGGGTAATAAATTCCATTACAGAGCCGTATGCAATGCACAAAAAGTGCCTGTACGGTTGTTCAATTCTATTTTTTTTTTATTCCTTTAATTTCATAATACGAGATAGAAGAACCATTCATGATGTTATATCAATATCATCAGGGTTATGATTCACCAACCTGCTAGTTCTTTTTATGAGGCACAGGCAGGAGAATTTATCCTGGAAGCGGAAGAACTGCTGAAACTTCGCGAAACCCTCACTAAAGTTTATGTACAAAGAACGGGCAACCCTTTGTGGGTTGTATCTGAAGATATGGAAAGAGATGTTTTTATGTCGGCAACAGAAGCCCAAGCCTATGGCATTGTTGATCTTGTAGCGGTTGAAAATGAAAATACTTCGGATTTCGTGTAAATCCATGATCCCGTTTTATTTTCAACCACCATTTTAATTTTTCATGATTTGATATTGAATCGAAATAATTCATAATCATCAATCATAAATCAGGTTAAGATAGATCTAAACCAACCCATTCTATAATATAATTATATATATCCGACATGCCAACTATTAAACAACTTATTAGAAATACAAGACAGCCAATAAGAAATGTCACGAAATCTCCCGCTCTTCGAGGATGTCCTCAGCGTCGAGGAACATGTACTAGGGTGTATGTGCGACTCGTTCAGATCATGAGCTTGAGCAAATGAGACAGTATCAATGATTATACCCTTATTGTTTCTTGTGTATTGTGTATAGAATTTATGGTTTTCATTGGTGCAAATCCAATCATCTCGATTTGAGATGAGAAGCAATTCTCCATTGGTAGCAAATGGTTATCCATTAAGCGGAGGAAATGGTATTTTAAGGATAGGATAAGAAGCAAAACAAAAGGTTATGCTCACATTCTTGAAAGAACGGACTAACAGGGTCAGCTACCTAGCCAACTTTCATAATTAAATGCCGTCACTGTATGGATAGCTCTTATTGTGAAAAGACCTATTACTGTATAATTGATGGGTAGAGCCAAAGAATGTGAACTATACAAGTTAACAATACCATTTTATTAAATGAGAGACGAGGCTCCGGCGCATAGAGAGGGCCTCACCGTTTAAGAAGTAACCATAGAAACGATGGAACCCACTATTTTTTTTTTAGTATTCGGTAAAATTTTTTATTTCCAGGTAAACTAAATGTCTGGGCTGGAAAGAATAAAAAATAATGGTTGGGAAGGTCATAGTAGCAAAAGCCATTGGAATTTATATTTTATATATCGGAATAATTCGTTTTGTTATTAATCGACCGGGGGGACAAATAATGACTGAAAGAAGAGAATTCAATTAGTTATTCATTAAAGTTTAATTTGATTCAATGACCAGAGTTAAACGAGGGTATACAGCTCGGAGACGTCGAACAAAAATTCGTTTATTTGCATCAACCTTTAGAGGGGCTCATTCAAGACTTACGCGAACAATTACTCAACTTAAAATGAGAGCTTTGGTTTCTTCTCATCGAGATAGGGGCATACAAAAGAGAAATTTTCGTCGTTTGTGGATCACTCGGATAAATGCAGTAACTCGCGATATTAAAGTATTCTATAGTTATAGTAGATTAATACACAATCTGTACAAGGGGCAATTGCTTCTTAATCGTAAAATACTTGCACAAATAGCTATATCAAATAAGAATTGTCTTTACATGATTTCAAAAAAAATCATCAACTAAAGGAAATTCTAATTATGAAGTAATATACAGGAATGATTGAACAAGAATTCCCCGGAGAATGAACTCCGGGAAGTATAGAATAAACTAAATTGAGATAAAATTAAGATAAGTAGTAGGAATGAACGAACATGCTTCAATAAAAAAAAAATTGCTTATCCCCCCTTTTCTGCATTCTGGGCCTTTTCGAGCAAAACATCCAATCCATTTGAGCTTGAATTCCGATTGGAGTTTTGAGGCAATCGAGGAATATGCCTATTTTTTTCTGACTCTAGGACCCACAGTTCTAGGGATCGATTCGGCTCTCTCAAATTGTTTCTCATTATTAAGAAAAGGTAACGAAGATAAAATACGAGCTTGTTTTATAGCAATAGTAATTAATCGTTGTTGTTTCAAGGTCAATCTATTTACTCGTCTAGATAATATTTTTCCTTGTTCACTAATAAATCGACTAATTAAACTCATGTTTCTATAATCAATTCGATCCCCCGATACAATTGGGGGCAAACGCCGACGAAAGGAGAGCTTGGATTTACGAAAAGGTTGCTTAGATTTATCCATGGTTTAGTCCTTATTTCAAAAATTTATTTCTTTATTAATTTAAGATCTGACCGAAATAGGGTTTTATTTGTATAATTTATAATTTTGATTTCTAATTTGTATTATTTTGTATTATTTTTGTATTATATTGATATATATATGTATATATGTTTTTCCTCTTTCTGCTCTTTGGGTTGGAAAAGATTGCACACATGTTCTGTTCGATCTATTTCTTTATTTCCCCATGAATCGTATGCCTCTGACAATAACGACAAAATTTTCTCAATTCTAATCGACTGGGTGTATTGTGTCGATTCTTTTGAGTAATATATCTAGAAATACCCGGCGATTCTTTATTGACACCATTTCGGGCACAACAACTAGTACATTCCAAAATAACTCTGACCCTTACATCTTTACTCTTGGCCATGAACCCCCTTTGGATCGACTTAACTTAACTTTTCTATTTTCGATCCGAAAAAGAACAAAAAAATTAATAGAAGTTACTAACTATAAATTCAATTTCTAAAGATTTGATTCTAATTAATTTCTAATTAATATTAATTAGAGTAATAATAAAAATGAAATAGATTTAAGATAAATAAATTTCTTTTTTTTTTTTTTTATTATTTTATTTAATTATATATTTTATCTATTCTAATTCTATTTATATATAATTATACTATATATTAAATATTAATTATTAAATATTAATTATAATATTTTATATATTCTATTTTTTATATATTAATAGATTAATATTATTAAATAATGTAAGTAATACAATTTTTTATTTTATAACTATCAATTTTTTCTATCCTAATACCACTATGTTTATTTATGTATTTTCTTTAATTGTACTATGATTTCGTGGAGCCTCCCCTAGACTAGACCCGCATTTCTATTTCTAAATCTAATTTTATTAGATCGACTTTTTGCTTAGGTTTAATACAGTTTTTCTTTCTCTTTCCTTCCTATCCTAAAGAACTGAAAAAGAGGACAAAATGCATTTTTTTTTTTTTCACATATCCATAACTAGAATTAAAAAAAAGGAAATGACAAAGCGTCTGGGAATAAACGATTAATCTCTATCAATAGACCCGCTAAAGACCCAAACCATAGAGTAGTTAGCACAGGTGCCGTGGAGAGATATGTTTTTATATCTCGCATTGAAAATCCTCCTTTTTATTATTTAATGTAAAACATAGACATAGATTATATATATGGGCGTCGTAGTTCAAGATCATTTGTATTTATTTTTATGCAGAATTCGTAACTAAAATGCATATCCCTAAAAAAAAAGCCCTTCTTTCTGAGTGTTATCAATATATATATATATATATTTTTTTTTACGTTAGTTTAGTTAGGTTTCATTTCAAATGTATATATAAATAATAAATATAATTTTTAATATTATATATATAAAGTCTAAAAAATATATAAAGTATAAAAAAAGAAGAAAAAATGGTAAGAAAATTGTATATGTATATAAATGGAGAAGAAAATCAAAATGTGGAAAACAAGACAAGGATTTTGTACAATGACATTGTAAAACCATTTTGAAAAGGGATGTAGCGCAGCTTGGTAGCGCGTTTGTTTTGGGTACAAAATGTCACGGGTTCAAATCCTGTCATCCCTACCTATTACTTCTCCTAATGGGCAGTAACGGGAGATTACTCGAGATCTATTA